AACTTCGTTTTTAACTTTTCTTTTTTTTCAGTTTAATGAAAGTTTAAAACTGTTGGATTGTAAGTTAAAATTTGAGGAGAATTTTCTTAAAGTTGGTTAAATTAAGCAGAAATTTAGTGCAAAGTATAATGATGACTTACTATTTATTATCTACCTTTTATTATTATAAGATCTTATAAAAAAAAGATTTATTTAATTATCTACGTATAAATTACCACCTTTATTTATACAAGGAATAACATCCTATTATGAAAGAGTTAAAGGGTCAAATTATTAATATATATATGTACTGGTATTCCAATACGTAATGGTTAGTTATTAAGGTAAAGAAATAAAATTAAATTTCTTATTATATTATTATATTAATAATTTTATAATGCAACAACTCCATTTTTAGAGTAAAAAAAAAATGGAGAGTGTTGCATTATAAAATTATTAATACCTACTAATTATAAACCAATAGTTATAAGTGTTACAATAGAGTAGAGTTTTTGGGCAAAAACATAAAAAATAGCAGGAATCTTGCCTATTTTTACTTAAAGTTTTTATTTTCTATGAAAATTAATTTTACTAAGGAAAAAAGATCCAGTATTATTAATAATATTTTATTGAAATTTAGTAGTAGAGTTAAGTTGATAGCTTAAAAAAAGAGAGATTTTGTAAGTTTAAACTGATCCTGTGGAATTATAAACCAATAGTTATAAGTGTTACAATAGAGTAGAGTTTTTGGGCAAAAACATAAAAAATAGCAGGAATCTTGCCTATTTTTACTTAAAGTTTTTATTTTCTATGAAAATTAATTTTACTAAGGAAAAAAGATCCAGTATTATTAATAATATTTTATTGAAATTTAGTAGTAGAGTTAAGTTGATAGCTTAAAAAAAGAGAGATTTTGTAAGTTTAAACTGATCCTGTGGAATTATAAACCAATAGTTATAAGTGTTACAATAGAGTAGAGTTTTTGGGCAAAAACATAAAAAATAGCAGGAATCTTGCCTATTTTTACTTAAAGTTTTTATTTTCTATGAAAATTAATTTTACTAAGGAAAAAAGATCCAGTATTATTAATAATATTTTATTGAAATTTAGTAGTAGTTTAGGTATAAATTATTAAGAACCAAAACTTAGTTGATAGTTTAAAAAGAAAAGAAAATTGTAAGTTTTATTCTTGTTTTATTATTTATTTTAATATTAATCTGTATGTAAATTTTTGTAAATATCTAAATTCTTGAGGAATAGTGGAGAGTTCAGGCAGTGGTTAGTTTTATTGATATTAAGTAATTTTAGATTTAGTAAATATTATGCAGGATTGGTTAAAGCTGTGCCAGCATCCGCGGTTATACAGTGAATTCAAATAAATATTTTAGGTTTTGAAGTAATAATTGTTAAAATAGTTAATTATAAAAGATTTGATAAGGTGAAATATGAAAAGTTTTTTAAGTTAATAAAATTAGGAGGATGTTATGAAATTAAAGTCTTAAACTAGGATTAGATACCCTATTATTTTTAATGTAAAAACATAACCGGAGTATTAGTAGGTATAGTCTTTAAACTTAAAGAATTTGGCGGTATTATAGTCTATTTAGAGGAATCTGTTATGTAATTGATAATCCACGTTGAACCTTACCTATATTAATTCTTGTATACCGCTGTTTATTGAGTATATTTTAAGATAATTTTCTGAATAAAGAATTAATTAAAATTTCAAGTCAAGGTGCAGTAATATATAGGATAAATAATGGATTACAATAAATTTTATTTAATATGGATAATTATTGTAAAAATAGTTTGAAGGTGGATTTAATTGTAATTTTTTATAGATTGTTTTGATGATTTATAGCTCTATAATATGCACACATCGCCCGTCACTCTCGTTAATAAGATGAGATAAGTCGTAACAAAGTAGGCGTATTGGAAGATGTGCCTAGAATAATAATCAGATTATACTTAAAGTTAAGATTTTCATTTACACTGAAATATTTATTGTGCAATTCGATATAATCTGATAATATTAATATAGTTGCATTGTTTTAGAAGAATAATATATTTATATTAAGTAAGAGAAAGTCATTGTATATTTTATAAATTGGATTGTTTAAGCTATAGGTTACTAGTATTGTGAAAGAAATTTTAATAAAATTTATAATTTTAATAAGGTAATTTAATTTATTGTATCTTGTGTCTCAGAGTATATTAAATTAAATGATATATTTTTATTTTTCTCGAATTTAAAAGATTTAATTAAGCGTATTAGTTATTATTTCATAAATATTAATAATGTTTGATTGGTAATGAGATGTTATTCGTTTTTAAGGATATCTAGTTTTTTAATAAATGAATTTAATTCAGAAAATAATAAGCATTTATTTATTTAGAAGTAAATATTTGTAAGTTATTTTTAATTTTTTAAGGGAGAATCTTTAGGAAAAATTTTTATAATGTTGGGGTTTAAAGAGAATATTATGAGCTTAGAATTTGTTAATAAGTTAAGGATGTTAAAATTTATTTCTTTTTTTTTGTAATTTGTAAATAATTTAAGATGTTTATTAAAATGTATAAGATAATTTTGAATTTTTAGTTCTTATGATTTAATTAGTAAATATTAATGTTGATGTAATAAAAAGGATAAGAGGAATTAATATAAAGAATTAGGCAAATAATTTTACTCGCCTGTTTATTAAAAACATGGTTTCTTGATTTACTTAAGAAATTTAACCTGCCCACTGAATAGTAATATGAAGGGCCGCAGTATTTTGACTGTGCAAAGGTAGCATAATCATTAGTCTTTTAATTGAAGGCTGGAATGAATGGTTGGACGAAGTAAACACTGTTTTATGTTAATAAATTTTGAAATTAGATTTTAAGTAAAAATACTTAAATTAGATTAAGGGACGAGAAGACCCTATAGAGTTTAATATATAAAGTTTTAATTGAGTTTATGATTAATTTTTGATTAATTATGGAGTGTATTTTGTTGGGGTGATTTAAAGATAGTAGGAACTCTTTTTTAATTTGTATAGGTTATATAGTTGAAGGATCCATAAATAATGATTGTAAGATTAAATTACCTTAGGGATAACAGCATAATTTTTTTTGAGAGTTCATATCGAAAGGGAAGATTGTGACCTCGATGTTGGATTAAGATAAGTTTTGGGTGAAGAGGTTTAAAGACTAGGTCTGTTCGACCTTTAAATTCTTACATGATCTGAGTTTAAACCGGCGTGAGCCAGGTTGGTTTCTATCTTTAATAATATGTGATGCTTTAGTACGAGAGGACCAAGTATTAAAAATAATTTTATTTAGTTGAATATTGTTAATTTGACTATTTTGGCAGAGAAAAAAGTGTAATAGATTTAGAATCTATAAATATGATAATAAGTCATAGGTAGTAAATGTTTCGAGAGATGATAATGTTGATAATAGTAAGTTTAATTTTGGTGATTTTTGTCATAGTAGGAGTGGCTTTTTTTACTTTATTAGAACGAAAAGTTTTAGGGTATATTCATTTGCGAAAAGGTCCTAATAAAGTAGGTTTTACAGGTATTTTACAACCTTTTGGAGATGCAATTAAGCTTTTTTGTAAGGAGCATGTATATCCAAATGTTTCAAATTATTTACTTTATTATGTTTGTCCTGTTTTTTCTTTATTTTTATCTTTAATTTTATGAATATTAATACCTTATATAAGAGGAATATTTAACTTTAATTTGGGTTTATTTTTTTTTTTAGTTTGTACAAGAATAGGGGTGTACACAATTATGTTATCAGGATGATCTTCAAATTCAAATTATGCTTTGTTAGGGGGTTTACGAGCTGTTGCTCAAACGATTTCCTACGAGGTGAGATTGGCTTTAATTTTGTTATCTTTTGTCTTTCTAGTAGGTAGATATTCTTTATTAGATTTTTTTTATTATCAAATAGGAATTTGGTTTATGTTTTTTTGTTTTCCTTTATGTAATGTTTGATTTGTTTCTTGTCTAGCTGAGACAAATCGAAGACCTTTTGATTTTGCTGAAGGTGAATCTGAATTGGTTTCTGGATTTAATGTTGAGTATGGAAGAGGAGGTTTTGCTTTAATTTTTTTAAGTGAGTATTCTAGTATTTTGTTTATAAGTATGTTGATATGTGTTTTTTTTTTAGGTTCTGGGTTAAATTCATTTATTTTTTATTTAAAGTTGATTTTTGTTGCTTTTATATATATTTGAGTGCGGGGAACAGTACCTCGTTATCGATATGATAAGTTGATATTTTTAGCTTGAAAGGGATTTTTACCTTTATCCTTAAATTTTTTATTTTTTTATTTGGGTTTAAAAATCTTCTTTTAAAGGCTTATTTAAGTATTTAAGTTAATAAGGGAATTTAACCCTTTCACTATGGTTTCAAAACATAGTCTTATTCAGTAAGTTTATAACTTTATAAATAATTTACAGGAAATTATAATATATTAATTAGATAAGATATTATCTCATAAATTGATAATTAAGGGATTAAGAATATAATAAGAAAAATAAAGGATTGTGAGGATTTGTCCTGTTAGAATGTAAGGATCTTCAACAGGTTGAGCACCAATTCAGGTTAATAAGATAATAATTATTGTTATTGACCAAAATATAAACTGATTAATAGGGTAATATTGAAGTCCTCGGGACTTTGAATTGTTAAAAGGAAGAAAGAATAAAATTGCGATAGATATGATTAGGGCAATAACTCCTCCTAGTTTATTAGGGATAGAGCGTAAGATTGCATAAGCAAAAAGGAAGTATCATTCTGGTTGAATGTGAACGGGTGTGACTAAAGGATTTGCAGGGATAAAATTATCAGGATCTCCTAGAATATAAGGTTCTTTTAGGGATAATAATACGAGAAGTATAAATAAAATAATAAAACCAAAGATATCTTTGAAGGTAAAATAAGGATGAAAAGGAATTTTATCTAAATTTCTATTCACCCCTAAAGGGTTATTTGAGCCTGTTTGATGAAGAAAAAGTAAATGAATTATCACTACAGCGGTAATAATAAAGGGAATAACAAAATGAAATGTAAAAAATCGATTAAGAGTTGCATTATCTACAGCAAACCCTCCTCATACTCATTGAACTAAATCAATGCCTAAGTAAGGAATAGCGGAAAGTAAGTTTGTAATAACAGTTGCTCCTCAAAAAGATATTTGGCCTCAAGGAAGAACATACCCCATAAAGGCTGTTGCTATTACAAGAAATAAAATAATTACCCCAATTATTCAAGTGGAGAAAAGTTTATAGGAGCCATAGTATATTCCTCGTCCAATATGTAGATAAATACAAATAAAGAATATTGAGGCACCATTAGCGTGGAGTGTTCGCAGGAGTCAACCATAATTAACATCACGACAAATATGAGCAATTCTAAGGAAAGCTAAATCAATATGAGCTGAATAGTGTATTGCTAAAAATAATCCTGTAATAATTTGAATTATTAAACATACTCCTAGTAGAGAACCAAAGTTTCATATGGATGTAATATTTGTAGGGGAGGGAAGATCCACAAGGGCATTATTAGAGATTTTGATTAAAGGATGAATTTTTCGTAGAGGTTTAAACATTAATTATTTAATTGTCGTAGAGGTCCTTTGTGAATGGTAATTATTTTTACCACTGCGATAAGAGTTAGGAAAAGATAGGAAGCCACTAGAATTGTTATATTATTTATGGGTTGATTATATAGTTTTAATAAAAATCTTCTTGAATATATATTCAAGTTTGTAGTTCTTTCTATATTTTCAAATAAAGACATATGAAAGAAGGGCTCCCTTAAAATGAGAAATAAGTAAATTAAAGGCAGAAGATATAAACTTAGGAAAATTTTATTCGAGTATGAAAATATTTCGTTTGAGGCAAGACTCGTAACATATATAAATAAGATTAATATTCCTCCAAGATAAATTAATAATAAGATATAGGAGAATCAAAATCTTATGGACATTGAGCCTCTAATTAGACATATTAAAATTGCTTGTAAAAATAGAATTAATCCTATAGATAAAGGATGATTAAGAAATAAGAAAATAATGCTTAAGGTTAAACTCAGTCTTAAATATATATATATCATATCAAAGGGTAGTTTAAATAAAATTTTAGTTTTGGAAATTAATGAAAAAAGTTTCTTTTTCCTTTGAAGTTTTAGAAGAATATCTTATTATTGATTTACAAGACCAAAGTTTTCTTTAAACTACTAAAACATAAATGTTAATAATATTTTATTTTATATTTTTTTGTGGTTTGTGAAGTTTTTCTTCTAAGCGTAAGCATTTATTAGTAACTTTATTAAGTTTAGAATTTATTGTTCTTATTTTATTTATTATATTATATTGCTATGTTGTGATGGTATATAGTGAATTATATTTAACCATATTTTTTATATCTTTTGCGGTTTGTGAGGGTGCTTTAGGTTTATCAATTTTAGTAGCAATAATTCGCACGCATGGGAATGATTATTTTACTTCTTTTGGTTTATTACAATGCTAAGTTTTATTATATATACATTATTTATGATTCCACTATGTTTTTTTAAAAAAAGATGATGGTTAATTCAAAATTTTTTATTTCTAATCTCTTTTATGTTTTTGTTTAATGTTGATTTTTTTTGTTGAGGGGGGATTAGTTATTTATTTGGGTATGATTATTTATCTTTTGGTTTAATTATATTAAGTATATGAATTTGTGTGTTAATAATTTTAGCGAGATATACAGTAATTCGGTATAAATTTTATAATAAGTTGTTTTTATTAATGATTTTAATGTTATTGTTAATACTTTACTGTACTTTTTGTAGAATTAATATAATTTCTTTTTATTTTTTTTTTGAAGGTAGACTAATTCCAACTTTATTTTTAATTTTTGGGTGAGGATATCAACCGGAGCGCTTACAAGCAGGAGTATATTTATTATTTTACACATTATTTGCTTCTTTGCCTTTATTGTTAGGGGTATTATTTTTATATGAAAGTTTACATTGTTTAGTGTTTTCACTAATGTATAAAAGAGATTTTATAAATATTTATTTATATATTAGAATAATTTTGGCTTTTTTAGTTAAAATACCTATATATTTGACACATTTGTGGTTACCAAAAGCACATGTTGAAGCCCCTGTTTCAGGTTCAATAATTTTAGCAGGGGTTTTGCTTAAATTAGGAGGATATGGATTATTACGTGTTTTTGAATACTTAGTTGGGATTGGTGTTATAATTAACCTTTTTTGATTGTCTGTGAGTCTAGTTGGTGGTTTTTTAGTAAGTTTAGTATGTCTACGCCAAGTTGATATGAAGGCTTTAATCGCATATTCCTCTGTTGCTCATATGGGACTTGTAATTGGAGGTTTAATAACATTAAATACTTGAGGATTTTATATAACTTTTGTTCTAATAATTGCTCATGGATTATGTTCATCAGGCTTGTTTTGTTTAGCTAATATTAGTTATGAACGACTAGGGAGTCGAAGATTATTAATTAATAAAGGTCTTTTAAATTTAATACCAAGAATAGCTTTATGATGATTTCTTCTTTCTTCTTGTAATATAGCTGCTCCCCCTTCATTAAATTTATTGGGAGAAATTGGCCTATTTAATAGAATAGTAGGATGGACAGGATTAGTTATGTTATATTTAATGCTAATTTCTTTTTTTAGAGCCGCTTATACTTTATATTTATACTCTTATAGTCAACATGGGATTCACTATTCAGGTGTATATAGAAGTGTAAGAGGATACACTCGTGAATACTTACTATTGATAATACATTGAGCCCCTTTAAATTTTTTAATTTTAAAAAGAGATTTTGTTTTAATTTGAATATAAAACTTAAGTAGTTTAAAAAAAATTATGATTTGTGGAGTCATAGATATAAAGTATTATTTTAGGTTATGAAATTTTTATCTTTATGTTTCATTAGATTTTTTTCCTTAATGTTTATGTTTATAATAAGATTTATTATAAGTATTTTTTTTATTTTATATAATTTAACTTATCTGATTGAATGGGAAGTAGTAAGATTAAATTCTACTTCAATTGTTGTAACTTTTTTATTTGATTGAATATCTTTAATATTTATAAGATTTGTTATACTCATTTCTTCTTTAGTTATTTTGTACAGCGAGAATTATATGTCAGGTGATTTAATATTAAACCGTTTTATTTTTTTAGTTTTAATATTTGTTATATCTATAATATTTTTAATTATTAGACCAAATTTAATTAGAATTTTATTAGGGTGGGATGGTTTAGGATTAATTTCTTATTGTTTAGTAATTTATTATCAGAATGTTAAATCTTATAATGCTGGGATGTTAACAGCTCTTTCTAACCGGGTAGGAGATGTGGCGTTATTAATAGCAATTGCTTGAATATTAAATTTTGGGAGTTGAAATTATATTTTTTATTTAGATTGTTTTAGTTGTGAGTATGAAATATGAGTTATCTCTATCTTAGTAGTTTTAGCAGGTATAACAAAAAGAGCTCAAATCCCTTTTTCCGCCTGATTACCTGCTGCTATAGCTGCCCCTACTCCTGTATCAGCTTTAGTACATTCATCCACTCTAGTAACTGCAGGAGTTTATTTATTAATTCGATTTAGAAATGCTTTTTCGGAATGGTTAATAATAGTTTTATTAGTTGTTTCTGTTTTAACTATATTTATATCTGGATTAGGAGCTAATTTTGAATTTGATTTAAAAAAGATTATTGCTTTGTCAACTTTAAGTCAGCTGAGTTTAATAATAAGAATTTTGTCATTAGGTTTTGCTGATTTAGCTTTTTTTCACTTATTAACTCATGCTTTATTTAAGGCCTTATTATTCATGTGTGCTGGGATGGTTATTCATAATGTTAAAAATTTTCAAGATATTCGTTTTATGGGAGGCTTAACTTTATTTATACCTGTTACTTCTACTTGTTTTATAATTTCTAACTTTGCTTTATGTGGTATACCTTTTTTAGCTGGCTTTTATTCAAAAGATTTGATTTTGGAAGTTATTTCTTTCAGAAATCTTAATATATTTATATATTTTATATTTTTTTTTTCTACAGGTTTAACTGTATGTTATTCTTTTCGTTTATTTTATTATGTTGTATGAGGTGATTTAAATATAACTCCAATATTAAAATTAAAAAAGGATGAGTGAATAATAATTTTTGGGATACTAGGTTTAACCTTTTTTGCAATCTTTGGTGGGGGGGCCTTAAATTGATTAGTTTTTTTAACACCTTATTTTATTTGTTTACCTCTTTTTATAAAAATTATACCTTTTCTTGTAAGAATTGTAGGGGTTTGGTTAGGAAGAGTATTATTTAAGTATAATCTTAATTATTATTTAAATATATTTAAGTATTTTAGAATTGTGATTTTTTCTGGTTCTATATGGTTTATACCTTTAATTTTTACTAAAGGGGTAAATAATTTGCCTTTAACTATAGGATTAAGTTCTTTTAAGGTGATTGATTTAGGTTGAAGAGAATATTTTGGGGCTCAATATATATATTATGTTTTAATGAAGTTAGGGAATTTAAATCAATGATTTCAAATAAATGATTTAAAGGTTTATATCGTGATTTTTCTAACTATTTTATTTGTAATTGTTTGTATAGTATACTCAAATATCTTATATTAGAGTATAACACTGAAGTTGTTATTGAGATAAATTATCTTTGAGTAATATTTATAAAGATTATTATTTTATTTTTACGTTGAAATTGTAATGTTTTAATTTAAACTATATAAATATAGAATGTAAATGGATTTAAACCACTTAAATAATAAGTTAGCAGCTTTTATTTGAACAACACATCCTCTTAATTGGAACTTTAATTCAATCTTATCATTAACAGTGATATACCTCTTCATTTGGTTTCAATTAATTACTTAAATTTACTTGTAAATAAGGATAAATGATATCTTACTATCAGGTCGAAACTGATTACAATTTATTTGTTTCTTATTTGATAAGGAAAATTGGAATTCAATACTTTTTGAGTGCAAATCAAATGTTATATTTAACTATAACCCTAAGTAGCTCATTCAAGGGACCCTTGTATTCATTCATGGTATAACCCAATAGTAAGAATAGATAAAAATGTAATTCTAGTGATTGATCAAAAGGTGATTCTTGAATTGAAAGGGATAATAGTTATTGGCAAAATTAGAGCAATTTCTACATCAAAAATTAAGAAAATTACTGCAATTAGGAAAAATCGTAGAGAAAAAGGAAGACGTGAGGATGAAATTGGATCAAATCCACATTCAAAAGGGGATCTTTTTTCTCGGTCTTCAATGTTTTTATTAGATAAAAGATTAGTTAAGATTATAACTATAAAGGAAATTAAGAAGATAATTATTGATATAAGAAATAATATATAAATTATTTATCCTAAATATTTAGACATTTTGATTGGAAGTCAACTATACTTTTTATATTAAATAAATATCTACCTCACCAGTAAATTGAAATATATAAAAATAACCATACAACGTCTACGAAGTGCCAATATCAAGCAGCTGCTTCAAAACCAAAGTGATGGTTGGATGTAAAATGTATAGATAATAAACGAGTTATACATGTGATTAGAAAGGTTGTTCCAATAATTACATGTAATCCATGGAAACCTGTAGCGACAAAGAAACTAGACCCAAAAACTGAATCAGCAATAGTAAAAGGAGCCTCATAATACTCATATAGTTGAAGGGCTGTAAAATACAAACCTAATATAATAGTAAAAATTAGACCTTGAATTGCTTGATTATAATTATTTTCTAATAAGCCATGATGGCTTCATGTAATAGAAACACCTGATGCAAGAAGAACTGTTGTATTTAGTAAAGGTACTTGTAAAGCATTAAAAGGGATAATTCCTAAAGGAGGTCAAGATGACCCTAAATCAATAGCAGGAGCTAGACTTCTATGATAAAATGTTCAGAAAAATGAAATGAAAAAAAAAACTTCCGAAATAATAAATAGGATTATACCCCATCGTAATCCTATTAAGACTTCTTTAGTATGATACCCTTGATAAGTACTTTCTCGAATTACATCTCGTCATCATTGAATAATAGTTAAAATTAGAATTATAGTTCCAATAAATATTAATTTTTCATTAAGTTGATATGAAAATTTAATAAAACCTACTATTGCAATTATAACTCTTGAAGCTGCAATAATTGGTCAGGGGCTATAAGTAACAAGATGGAAAGGGTGATTGATATGTATTGACATTAATTTACTTCTCTAGAATAAAGAGTTCTTAATACTACAAAAACGTAAGATTGAATAATAGCTACTGCAGATTCAAGGGTAAGGAGTAAGATTTGAGTGATAATTAGTAAAGGAATAAGGTAAAGTATAATACAGTTTCCTGTATTACCTAATAATGTTATTAGTAGATGTCCTGCAATTATATTAGCTGCTAATCGGACCGCTAAAGTCCCAGGGCGAATTATATTACTAATTGTTTCAATACAAACTATGAAAGGTATAAGGAGACCAGGAGTCCCTTGAGGGACCATGTGAGCAAATATATGTTTATTATTATTGATTCAACCGTATAATATAAATCTTAACCATATAGGTAAAGCTAATGAAATAGTTATTACTATATGGCTGGTTCTAGTAAATACATAAGGAAATAGACCTATAAAATTGTTATATAGGATGATTGAAAATAAGGAAATAAAAATAAAGGTTGAACCCTTATGGATTCTTTTCTTTCCAATTAATAATTTAAATTCTTCATGAAGTTTAAAAGTGATAGTAGTTCATATTAAAGTTCTTCGTGAAGGAATTAATCAAAGGGAAGATGGAATTAATATTAAACCAATAAAGGCTCTTAGTCAATTAAGTGATAAATTTAGAAAAGTTGATGAGGGGTCGAATACAGAAAATAGGTTTCTTATCATTTTCAAATTAAAGTTTTTACTATTAATTTGGTCTGAAGCTTAATTAAAGGGAGTTTATTAAAGGTATAAAAATTTAAAATATTAAATAATAAAAGTAAGAAAGAAAATAAAATAAACAGTAAAAGTCAACTTAAAGGTATTATTTGAGGAATAAAGAGGTATTAGATATATTAATAATTTTAATATGACATATTAATGTTATATTGTTAACTAACTTCTTTCATTAGAAGTAAGTACTACATTACTATAAACTGGTTTAAGAGACCATTACTTGCTTTTCAGTCATCTAATGATTCAGAAACATGAGAAATTCAGTTAAGAAAGTCTATTGTAGATGTTCTCTCAATTACAATTGGTATAAATCTATGGTTTGTTCCACAAATCTCTGAACATTGACCGTAAAATACTCCTGGACGCCCAAACCAGAATGTTGCTTGATTTAATCGGCCGGGAGTAGCATCAGCCTTAACCCCTACTCTTGGGATAGTTCAAGAGTGTAAAACATCTTCAGATGTAATTAAGATTCGTGTTAATGTATTTATTGGAAGTGATGTTCGATTATCAACTTCAAGTAAACGAATATTAAAGTTATTTATTTCATTTTGGGGGATTATATATGAGTCAAACTCAATTCCTCTAAAATCAGAATATTCATAACTTCAATATCATTGATGTCCAACTGTTTTTAGTGTTAAAATAGGAGAAGAATTTTCATCAATTAAATATAAGATTCGAATTGAAGGTACTGCAATAAAAATTAAGACAATTGCTGGAAGAATTGTTCAAATGATTTCTAGAAATTGACCATCTATAACATGCCGGTCTATACATTTATTAATTATGAGAGATGTAATTATATATCCAACAGAGAATACAATTATTGTAATAATAAATATGGAGTGGTCATGAAAGTATATTAGTTGCTCTATAAGAGGAGAAGTTCTATCTTGTAACCCTAATCTTGCAAATGTTGACATAAATAAAGGTGATTCTAAAAAAAGCTGAAAACTTTATTTATGGAACTTAAATCCATTGCACTAATCTGCCATATTAGATAAGAAGTAATTAAGGTTAATTCATTATAGGTATGTTCAGCAGGAGGATAATTGTGAACTCATTCAACAGATCTATTTATTTGAGATGAAAATAGAATAGTTCGTCTGCTAATTATACTCTCTCAGATAATAAAAATAAATAAAATTACACCTATTAGAGAAATTATTGAGCCTATAGTTGAAATAATATTTCAAGAGGTATAAGCATCAGGATAATCAGAGTAGCGCCGGGGTATCCCTGCTAAACCTAAGAAATGTTGAGGGAAGAAGGTTAAATTTACTCCAATAAATATTACGAAGAATTGACTTTTTAATCAGGTTGAGTTTAGACTTAATCCTGTAAATAAGGGGTATCAGTGGACAAATCCTGCTATAATAGCAAATACAGCTCCTATAGATAAGACATAGTGAAAATGAGCTACAACGTAATAAGTATCATGAAGAATAATGTCAATAGCTGAATTTGACAAAATAACTCCTGTTAATCCTCCTACAGTAAACAAGAAAATGAAACCTAGAGCTCATAATGAAGCTGGGGTATAAATTACCTTAGAACCGTGTATAGTGGCTAGTCATCTAAAGATTTTAATCCCTGTTGGGACAGCAATGATCATAGTGGCTCCTGTAAAATAGGCCCGGGTATCAACATCTATTCCAACCGTAAATATATGATGAGCCCAAACGACAAATCCTAGAAAACCAATAGCAGATATAGCTCAAATTATACCATAAGTTCCAAAAGCTTCTTTTTTTCCTCTTTCATGAGAAATAACATGTGAAATTATGCCAAACCCAGGAAGAATAAGGATATAAACTTCAGGGTGACCAAAAAATCAGAATAGATGTTGATAGAGAATTGGATCTCCCCCACCTGCTGGGTCAAAGAAGGAAGTATTTATATTTCGATCTGTTAATAACATAGTAATAGCTCCAGCTAAAACTGGTAGAGATAATAGTAAAAGTAAAGCGGTAATACCTACTGATCAAACAAATAAAGGTATTTGAGTTTGATTTATGTATAAGGGTTTTATATTAATTATTGTGGTAATAAAGTTTACTGCTCCTATAATACTTGAAGCTCCTGCAAGATGTAAGGAGAAAATAGTCAAATCTACTGCAGACCCAGCATGGGCAATATTAGCTGAAAGAGGAGGATAAACTGTTCAACCTGTTCCAGCACCTCTTTCAACTATTCTACTAATTAATAAAAGTATAATAGATGGGGGAAGAAGCCAAAATCTTATATTATTTATTCGTGGGAAAGCTATATCTGGAGCTCCTAATATTAATGGAACTAATCAATTTCCAAAACCACCAATTATGATAGGTATAACTATAAAAAAAATCATAATAAAAGCATGGGCTGTTACGATAACATTATAGATTTGATCATCACCAATTAATGATCCTGGTTGACCTAATTCAGTTCGAATTAAAATTCTTAATGAAGTACCTAATATTCCTGCTCATGCACCGAAAATAAAATATAAAGTACCAATATCTTTATGATTTGTTGAGAATAGCCATCGTTGCAATCGATAAAATGGCTGAGATTAAAGGCGGTAAATTGTAAATTTATTTAGAGGGTTAAAAATCCTTTTTATCAAGTCTTATATTCATTATTTGAATGATGTTAGAATGCAATTCTAGAGGTGTACACTTAAATACTAAGACTTAAAGGGTATTTTCCTCTTTATTTATAGCTTTGAAGGATATTAGTTTTAGTTAACTTAAAGTCTTAATATACAGAAAAGGCTAATGTGCATAACAAGATTCCTAAAAGAATAGAAGATAGTGAGGTTATTAAAAGAATTGAATAATGATTTTTTGGGTAGGATAAGGTTAATCAGGATACTTCTAAAGTGGAAATCATAAGGGTTGCATATATAATTCGCATGTAGTAGAAAAGGGTTAAAAGAGAAGTTATAACTAAGGTTATAGCCGTTGAGATTATTAAATTTTGAATTATGAGTTGTAAAGTAACCCATTTAGGGAAGAAACCTAGAAAAGGAGGGAGCCCTCCTAATGAGAATATAGCAATGAATAAGGTAAATTTAACTAATTTTGTTTTATTCATTGAATTGAAGGCTTGGGAAATAAAGGATAAACTAATTGTTGAAGCAAGAAGCACAATAACTAAAATGTTGATGAGATAAATGAAGAAATATGTTAACCATAAATTTCTACCTAGAATTATTGCTACTAATATCCATCTTATATGGTTAACTGAGGAGAATGCTAAAAGTTTTCGTAAAGAAGTTTGGTTAAAACCCCCAACTCCTCCTACTAAAGCAGATAAGACAATTGCAATTTGAATTAAGAGGTTACTCGAGAGTAAATATGAGATTAGTATTAAGGGAGCTATTTTTTGGGTGGATAGAAGAATAAAACAATTTAACCATGAAGAACCTTCTAATACCGAAGGTAACCATCAATGGAAAGGGGCTGAAGCAACTTTTATTAGTAAAGGAATTAGTACAATATTATTTCATTCTGTAAGTTTGAAAATATGGAATATTTCTTGGGTATTAGATTTTAAAAGGATCATAAAGAGGAGAGTGGTAGATGCAATAGCTTGAATCAGGAAGTATTTTAAAGAGGCTTCTGTGGACAGTATGTTTTTGTTGGAGGCAAGCATAGGAATAAAGGAGAGTATGTTAATTTCTAGACCCATTCATGCTCCTATTCATGAATTAGCACATAATGAAATTAACATACCTCTAATTAAGGTCATTAAAAAGAGGATTTTAGTAGAGTTATTGGGCATTAGAAAAGAGAGATATACTCTATATTTGGGATATGAACCCATTAGCTTAAATTTAGCTTACTTTTCTACATTATAGTGTACGAGGCACAAAAATTTTTGATGTTTTAGGATTACAGTTTAATTCTGTTTAGTGTAGTAAAAGTAATAGGATTACATTATTTATCCTATCACGATAACCCTTTTTTCAGGCATTTTACT